GCGAATTGGTCTTTACGGTGCTTCCTCTATCAATTAGATCCTTTATCCATAGAATAAACTATCTAGGCATATCGATTTCTTCATATTTCGACTTTTATGAAGTTTCTTTCTTTGCTACAGCTGATAAAAATCGTTTTTTGCACGATGCATATGTAGAAAGCCTATTTTTTTTCTAGTATTTATTAGTGTATTTGCTCCCCCCCCCTTTTTTTTTCTTTTCCTTTTTTATTTCTATAGTCGAGATAGTCGCACGTAATGACAGATCACAGCCATATTATTAAAAGCTTGTGGTAAGAATGGATTTCGTTCGAGTGCCCGAAAATAATATTCTAAAGCTTTTGTATGTTCTCCGTTACTTGTGTGGATAAGGCCTATGTTATAGAGTATATAGCTTCGATCGTAGGGATCAATTTCGAGTCGCATAGCTTCATAATAATTCTGTAAAGCTTCCGCATAATTGCCTTCAGATTGAGCTGACATCCGTTACGGTCGTCATTCGATTCAAAGAATTCTCCGTTTCAGAACCGTACATGAGATGAAAATCTCATACGGCTCCTCCCTTATGTGCATAATGAGAAAAATAATACATGGAATCAAAAAAGATTGAAATATTCTCATCTCATTATGAACTGAGTGGGGCTAATGTTTTTACAAGAAATCTCTAGCCAACCTTCCTGCAAAAGCTTTTTCTTATTCTTAATATCACGCGTGTTGGTACTGGTACTAGATAAAACAGTAAACTCCAACAATTTCTTTGTTCTCAACGCCCCTTAATTTCCAGGAATTAATCACTTCAACAGTCTTCGATGGTTATAAGGGTATCCACAGTACGAACGAGATGGATGTTTGTTATTCCAACCATTCTTCTTAGTTCCGATCCCGATAAGGAAAAGGGGCTGTTTATAACAAAGTTTTCGTGTTGCTGATTCCTAAACGTAGCGTCTATTCCCCTATGCCGCCTATTGGTACTGGTGTAGTAAGGTTGACTTGCAATACAGAACCCATAGGTGTAACCTTTCGCTCAATACTCGAATCGCCAATTGAAGCATCTGAGGCTGCATTAATCGGGGATACACGACAGAAGGAATGGTTTTATCTATAAACTTCACCTTCAACAAGCGTAGATTTTTCAATAATCTTTTTTCGTTCTTTTCTATCCCGAATCATCTTTCTTTCTCCTAAGACCGAAAGCGGTAAATAAAAAAAGAATCAAATCGCACCATCTCTGTAATAGCTAAATGCCTCTTTTTCTCCTAAAGTTGTCGGAATTATTCGTAATAATATATTGGCTACAATTGAAAAGGTCTTATCAATAAAATTTCCATTTATCCGCGATCTAGACATAGGTAAAAATCCATTCTATAATTCGTTTCATTACCTCTCATGAGAAAATGATCCCCAAACCAAGGAATTGTACAGTACAAAATAACATAAAAGCAGACGCATTAAAAAAAAAATACACCAATTCGTTGATTCGTTCCAATTCATTGATTAAATCAGGTTTAAATATAATAAAAAAAAATCGGAGCGTCCTCTTTGCAAACAAGATATATACCTTTATTGTTTTAAACTGTTTTTGACAAACAAAAAAATTCTCTTTTTCCCCAGATTCAAAGGAAGAATTTTTTATTTGCTGAAAGGGTTTCTATTTTTCTAGTTAGAAGGGGTTCGATTGTCCGTACCCATCTAACAATCGAATTTGAACAACTCGCTATTCACGCGGGTTCTCGGTCATAATCATTATGTAGGAGAGATGGCCGAGCGGTTCAAGGCGTAGCATTGGAACTGCTATGTAGACTTTTGTTTACCGGGGGTTCGAATCCCTCTCTTTCCGTACCTTGACCTAATTTGCCAATGTTACTGACCGCAATGTTTCCAAGCAAAAAAGAATGAATACCAGGCAGTCATACCTTTTTTTGAGATAGATTCTTAATTACTAGTTTCTATGATATGTAAAATACAGGAAAGAAAGTGAAAGGGCGGGAAGGGGATAAAAATCTACCCTCGGATCTATGATACATGAATGGGATAAACAAAGACTCCCCGGATCAAACTCCTTACCTTGTATCCCTTTCCTTAAGTTAGGTGAAAGTGAAAGGGTAAATTTGGACGAACCCGTTATTTTAGTTAGGTTTAAGTCTGACGAGAATAATATTCTACGACAAACAATTCATTTATTTTCAAACCGACCCATTGACTATCTATTATTTGATTGACCAATCCTTTATATTGGAATGCGTGAAGAGTCAAATGCTTTGGCAATTCCTCATGGTGGGATGAATCAAGATAATTTTGAATCAGAGATCTAGATTTTGGGTCATCCCTTGCTGTAATAATATCTCTGGGTTTGCAACGATAACTTGGTATATCGACGATACGCCCATTAACTAAAATATGTCGGTGGTTAATTAATTGGCGGGTTTGAGGAATAGTTGAAGCCATACCCAACCGAAAAAGAATGTTATCCAAACGCATTTCAAGTAATTGTAGTAAAACCAGA